AACCAAATTTTTAACCTTTCATCAAACTCATTAATTCTACAGTAATAACACTCCTAATTCGATAATAAATTACTAAAATAGCTAATCCTATAGAGGATTCTGCAGCAGCTACTGTTAAAATCAGCAAAGAAAAAACTTGACCTGTAATATCATCTAAATGAATAGAAGCAAAAATTAAATTAAAACTTACAGCTAAAAACATCATTTCCAAAGACATTAACATAACTAATATATTTTTCTGATTTAAAAATATACCTAATACACTAATTAAAAATAACAAAGTAGAGGTATTTGTACTATTAATATAAGTTAACATAATATTTTTTATTATATGGGATAGTAGAATTATTTTAAATTTTCCAGCCACAGGTTCCCCTACGGCTACCTTGTTACGACTTCACTCCAGTCCTTCTTTTATCATAAATTCTAATTAATAAAATTTTCAAATAAAATAAATTCCCATAGCGTGACGGGCGGTGTGTACAAAACCTAAGAACTTATTCACCGTAACATTCTAATTTACGATTACTAGCAATTCCATCTTCATATTTTCGAATTGCAGAAAATAATCCGAGTTATAGTATATTTTATTAAGGTTTGCTTAAATTTACATTTTCGCTTCTCTTTGAATAAACTATTGTAGCACATGAAAGTAGCCCAATTTATTAGGGTCATGAGGACTTGACGTCATTCTTTCCTTCCTTTAATATATCTTTAACAGTTTGTATTCAAAAATACATAAGAGTTTTGTCCGTTTATTGGAATGAACCAAACGCTTCACAGCACGGACTGACGACAGCCATGCAACACCTGTAAATATTCAAAAATTGGTAAGATTTCGCGCGTATTATCGATTTAAACCACATGCTCCACTGCTTGTGTAGGTTCCCGTCAATTCCTTTGAGTTTTAATCTTGCGATCGTAGTTCCCAGGCGGAGTGTTTAATGCGTTAGCTTTACTTCTGAATAATCAAAGGTCAACACTCATCGTTCAGGGCATGGACTACGGGGGTATCTAATCCCTTTTGCTACCCATGCTTTAATATCTCAGTGTCAGTTTCATCCTAGATTATTGTTTACACTATAGAGGTTCCTTTAAATATCAAAACATTTTACTGTTACATTTAAAATTCCATAATCTTCTTTTGAACTCTAGAAAATCACTTTTTTAACCCCAATAAAAATAAAATTTAAAATTTAAATTAAAAGTTAATTTTCCACCTACATATGCTTTACGCCCAATAAATCCGAATAACGTTTGCCCTTCTCGTTTTACCGCGGCTGCTGGCACGAAATTAGCCAGGACTTTTTTATTAATAAATCATTATTTTTTTAATTTTAATGCTTTAAAACAAAAAGTTTTCTTCACACATATGATCTAGCTGGGTCAAGCTTTCGCTCATTGCCCAAAATTCCTCACTGCTGCCTTTTTACAAAGTTTGGACCGTATCTCAATTCCAATGTGGTTGTTCATTTTCACAAACCAACTAAGGATCGTAAGCTTGATATATTTTTAGCGTACCAACAACTTAATCCTATATAGACTTTTCTCAAATAGATTAAATCTTTTCATACATTGAATAATATTTTGAGGTTAATTTCTATATTTTACTCACCCGTTCACTATTAATTTAAAATAATTAAATTGATTTAATTTGCATGTGTTAAGCTAATCATTAACGTTTATTCTGAGCCAGGATCAAACTCTTTTAATATTTAAGAATATAAATTTTGCTATTCTAAAGTTTTCTTACTACCCCATTTTTAAACTATTATGATGACGAAAATTTCATTGCATTAAACTAAATGTACTGCCAATCTCTGTAATAAATAATTCTGATAATATTTTTTTATTTAATTTAATATTTTCTTTTTTTTCGAAAAAACTAAATAAATTATACTTTCCAGACAATATCTTAATGTGATTAATATTTTGCTTATAAAATTCTCGTTTTTTTTGTTTACGACTTTTTGTTTTATAAATTTCTTTTTTCATGACTAATTTTTAATATAACAAATACGGGAATAGGACTTGAACCTATAGCTTTAGATCATGAGTCTAATGAGTTAACCTAATTACTCTATCCCGTGGATTTATACTCCTAGTGGGATTCGAACCCACATTTATGCCTCGAAAAAGCATTGTCCTAAACCTTTAAACGATAGGAGCTATTTTTTTTTTAGTACCATATTTAGAACGACATTTTTTTCTTTGATTAACCCCATTTAGATCAAAAAAGCTTCGCACAAAACGATAATTTACTCCAGGTAAATCTTTAACGCGTCCTCCTCGTACAAGTACTAACGAATGTTCTTGTAATGTATGTCCTTCACCAGGAATATGACCTATAATGAATTTACCTGTGCTTAATTGCACTTTTGCTACTTTTCGTTCAGCAGAATTTGGCTTCTTCGGATTCATCGTAAATACTCTTAAGCAAACCCCTTTCTTTTGAGGACATTTTTTTAAAGCTATCGATTTTGATTTTCTATTTTGTTTTATTCTAGATGTTTTTAATAATTGATTAATTGTAGGCATAATTAGAAGTTAATTAATATTCGATAATTTATAGCAAACAAACAAAAAAACGATTTCAAATATCGTGCAAACCAAAAAAGTTAAAAAAATTTGCAAAAATCCATCTGGAGGCGTTAATAAAAATAAAATAAATAATGTAATGAATATAAATACTTTGCGATAATATTTAATTAAAAAATATACTCATTCTATACTTATTAAAAATCAAAGCTGAAAAAATAGTAAAAAAATGAAGAAACTCAATGAACTAATAAAATAACGAAAGGTTAGTACTCATTTTATGTAACTTAAAAGACGGAACTCTACAAAAATATTTATTATTGAATCAGTATGTATTTCTCAGCGTGTTAAAAATTGTAGTAAAAAAGGTAATAAACTTATTTGTATAAAAATTAATATTAGTAAGGAACTTATGAAAGCAAATTTAATACATTTTTTAAAAAAAATACATTGGTATGTGTACCAACTAGAACTATTAAATTTATATAGTTGAAATATTACGTAAGGAAAAATAAAAAAGAAAGCTTTCGAAAAAAAAAGAAGACAAATAACATCAAATAAATCCATGACGTTTGTTACAATAAATTTTCTGGATGTAAATTTTAAAAAAGGGTAAGTTTCAAAGAATAATATATTGTATATATTAAAACTATTGATTAACAAACAAAAACAAAAACTTAGAAAAACATAAAATAATCTAAAGCCAAATTCTAATGAATAAAAATAAATAAGTCGTGAATGCATAATTGAGTGTATTAGGATTTGAACCTAAGATCCATAAATTAAAAGTTTATTGCTTTACCAAACTAAGCTATACACTCTAAAATTTAGTTGCGTGTTTGGAAAGAATCGAACTTTCAATCTTTAAATTCGTAGTTTAATGCTTTATCCTAATTTAAGCTACAAACACTTTTCATAAGTCATTGAGCAATAATGGATTTGAACCATTAACCTTTTCGGTGTAAACGAAATACTCTACCAATTGAGTTAATTGCTCAACAAATCTTCCTGAGTAGGATTCGAACCTACAACCTAATGGTTAACAGCCATACGCTCTACCTTTAAGCTATCAGGAAATTAAGAAGTTTTGAAAGTATCTTCCTCTATATAGGTGTTTTTTTGCGATCGGTCCCCTAAAGTTGGCACTGAACGCGCGTTCAGTGCCAACTTTAGGGGACCGATCGCAAAAAAACACCTATATAGAGGAAGATACTTTCAAAACTTCTTAATTCAGCTTTTAACACGGAGAGATGGCTGAGTGGTTTAAAGCGATAGACTGTAAATCTATTTATTAAATAATCGTGGGTTCGAATCCTACTCTCTTCAAAATATAGTGATATAGTATATAATAATTAGGTATATAGTAATATATGATGATTAGGTATATAGTAATATATATATGATATAGTATATAGTGATATAGTATATAATAATTAGGTATATAGTAATATATGATGATTAGGTATATAGTAATATATATATGATATAGTATATAGTGATATAGTATATAATAATTAGGTATATATATTCTTTAAAACATTATTTGCGTTTTTAGTTTAATGGATAAAACATCAATCTTCTAAATTGGTTAGTGTAGGTTCGAGTCCTTCAAAACGCGTTTAAAAATTGAGAAGAATGGGATTCGAACCCATGACACTTTTTTACTTAAGGTGTGACGATTTAGCAAACCGTTGTTTTAAACCACTCAACCATCTTCTCATATTAATTAAAAGCTGAATTAAGAAGTTTTGAAAGTATCTTCCTCTATATAGGTGTTTTTTTGCGATCGGTCCCCTAAAGTTGGCACTGAACGCGCGTTCAGTGCCAACTTTAGGGGACCGATCGCAAAAAAAACACCTATATAGAGGAAGATACTTTCGGGAATATAGTTTAATTTTGGTAAAATATATGTTTTGCATACATAAGATTATTGGTTCGAGTCCGATTATTTCCAAAGTATAAAAAAATTTAGTTATAAAAACTTTAATGCGATTAAAATATCAATATGATTTTATAGATAAATTAGACTCTTTAGAAGTAAATTTAGATATTAAAAAAAATTCCATTTTATTTATACAAAATTCTATAAAAGTTCGTAGTAACTTAGAAAAATCTGTTCAATCTACTTTAGGAAGCAAACTTTTTTTAGAAATTTTATCTGGACAAAAAAGTTTTAATGATATAGGTAAAATTCAAAGAGCTATAGGTCCACTTTTTTTTAACGTGACGGTACGTGGTTGAAAAAATTTTATATTTATCGAAAGTTTACTACATACTACGTTTTTTCTACGCATACAAATGTTTAATTCAGATAAATGGAATATCAGTAATCTAGATTTTTTTATGAATAGCGAGCTTTTAAACAAATTATCACTACTTCAAATTTTACCGAGTAGTAAGGTTACGGTTTTTTTCTAAGCGAAATAGGGGAATAGCTTAATTGGTAGAGCTTTGGTTTTCAAAACCAATGGTTGTAGGTTCAAGTCCTTCTTCTCCTGGTTTATAATTTAGATTAATTATGTTATCACAAAACTTAATCACAAGTCCATTAGAACAATTTGAAATTGTTACTTTAATACCTTTAACATTTTTTGGTTTGAATATCTCAGTAACGAATTCTGTATTATTTATGATTTTTGCTTTTTTAGTAGCAATTTTTTGAATTAGTTTGAGTTTTTATAAAAATAGTGTAATACCAAATAATTGGCAGCTGTTGAAAGAAATGGTTTATAATGTAACTGCTAGCATAGTTCAAGATAATTTAGGTTCAAAGGGTGAATTTTATTTTCCCTTCATTTTTACACTACATTTGTTTTTACTTTTTTGTAATTTAATAGGTATGATCCCCTATAGTTTTACAGTTACTAGTCATATTACATTTACTTTTGGTTTAGCGCTTTCGATCTTTTTAGGTATTAATATTATAGGTATTCAAACTCATGGATTTAAGTTTTTTGCACTATTTTTACCTAGAGGTGTACCTTTACCTATTGTTCCTTTATTAATTACCATAGAGTTTCTTTCGTACATAGTTAAAGTTTTTACGTTATCTATACGATTATTTGCAAATATGACATCAGGTCATACATTACTAAAAATTATTGCCGGTTTTGCTTGGACTATGCTTTCAGCTGGAGGTTTATTGGCAATATTTCATATAATACCTTTAGGTCTTTTACTTGCGCTTATAGGGTTAGAGTTAGCTATAGCAGGTCTACAAGCGTATGTTTTTACATTATTAACATGCATCTATCTTAATGATGTCTTAGAATTTCATTAAAAATAAATAAAAAATGCCTCAATTAGATCGTATTATTGTATTTTCACAAATATTTTGATTATTTATTATTTTTACAGCGTTTTATACAGTTTTAACCCATTTTTTTTTACCTAAATTTATTAAGTCTTTTAAAATACGTAGACAAATCATAGATGCAAACTCTACAGAAATATTATTAATGGCAAAAAATACTTTACTAAAACAGAATTTATTAAAAAAATTTTTACTAAAAGATTTAGAATTAATTAAAAATTTATTAATACAATATTTTAATAATTTAGTTAAAGAAAAAAGTTATGCAAATACTACATTAGTTGATGAAAAAATAAGTTCTGTAATATTAAATACATTAATGTATTGTGATTTACAGTTGCTAAATGCTATAGTTGTGTATCCTAAAGTTTTAAAAATTAATTAATATTGAGTGTTATGTATTTACTTATTTTATTATTACCACTTTTAGGTGCTCTTTTTGCAGGATTTTTTGGCCGCTTTTTAGGTCATAAGGGTGCTGGTATAATTTCACTATTATGTGTAATTTTATCAATGCTTTTATCCCTTTTAGCTTTTTATGAAGTAGGTCTTATGGGATTAAATTGTTATCTTAGAATTAGCCCATGAATTGAAGTAGGTGTTTTAAAAATTTCGTGAAGTTTATTATTTGATAGTTTAACAGTTACTATGTTAGTAGTTATAACTGTTATATCTAGTTTGGTACATTTATATTCGATTAGATATATGCAATATGATCCACATTTACCCCGTTTTATGGCATTTTTAGAAATTTTTACTTTCTTTATGTTGATTTTAGTAACCGCAGATAATTTAGTACAAATGTTTGTTGGTTGAGAAGGTGTGGGTTTAGCTTCATATTTATTAATTAATTTTTGATTTACTAGATTAGCTGCTAATCAATCTGCAATTAAAGCTTTGGTAGTAAATAGAATTGGAGATTTTGGGTTAAGTTTGGGAATTTTAACCACCTTTTATATTTTTCAATCAGTAGATTACTATACAATTTTTTCTTTAACACCTTTAGTATCTGATTATTCTTTAAATTTTGGAGGTTATACTGTTTCTGGTATAACTTTAATAGGTGTTTTTTTATTTATAGGAGCTATAGGTAAATCAGCGCAATTAGGTTTACATACTTGATTACCTGATGCTATGGAAGGTCCTACCCCAGTTTCTGCGTTAATACATGCGGCTACTATGGTTACGGCAGGCGTATTTTTATTAATAAGATTTTCCCCTTTATTAGAATTCTCATCTATTGTATTAAATATTCTTATAATTTTTGGATCACTAACAGCATTTTTTGCAGCTATGTCGGGTGTTTTTCAAAATGATTTAAAAAGAGTAATAGCTTATTCGACATGTAGTCAATTGGGATATATGATATTTTCTTGTGGAATTTCGTGTTATAATGTAAGTATGTTTCATTTGGCAAACCATGCTTTTTTTAAGGCTTTATTATTCCTAAGTGCAGGTTCAGTAATACACGCTTTAGCCAATGAACAGGATATGCGTCGTATGGGCTCTACAATTAAATTCTTACCCGTAACATATTCATTAATGCTGATTGGTTCTTTTGCATTAGCAGGTTTTCCATTTTTAACAGGGTTTTATTCTAAAGATTTTATTTTAGAATTAACTCAAATTACATTAAATAATAATCTGTATAATATTCAAGGTTCTTTTGCATGTTGATTAGGAAATTTGTCAGTATTTTTCACTGCATTTTATTCATTCCGTTTAATTTACTTGACATTTATTAATTCGACAAATGCAACTAAAAATATTATTTTAAAAAGTCATGAGCCTTCATTATATATGTTGTTACCTTTAATTCTCTTAGGTTTAGGTAGTATTTTCGTAGGATATTTAACAAAAGATTTATTTATAGGATTAGGTACAGATTTTTGAAATTCTGCAATTTTGATTTTACCAAATCATTCATATTTTATAGAAGCTGAATGACTTAATATAACAATAAAATGGCTACCGTTTGTATTAAGCAGTTTAGGAATAGTTTTAGCCACTTTTACTAATGTCAGGCAAACTTATATATATTTATATAATAAAATTTATCGTTTTGGTTGTTTTTTAATTAATAAAAAATGATATTGAGATATTTTATACAATAGATTTTTTGTATATCCTATATTAAACTTCGGCTATTTAGTTTCTTTTAAAAATTTAGATAGAGGATTTATTGAATTATTAGGACCTTATGGTCTTACTAAGTTGATCCCTACGTGAGCTTATATTTTTTCAAAATTACAAAGTGGTCAATTAAGTCATTACTTATTCTTTTTTGTATTAGGGGTTTGCTTATTTATAGTAATTATAATTGGAAATATTTTATTTTATAATTTACAATTAATATTTTTTTATTTTGTCTTAATATTTTTCATTTAAAAATAAATGCTTTAATTAGTAAAGAGTCTATAGCTTAAAGGTTAGAGCGTACGCGTGTGACATGTTTGTATTTTATTAATTAAATTTTATAAAATACTCGTTTTAATATACGAATTGATTTTTTATATAAGTGAAAATCTTATCACTTAAGACTGGAGTGCAAAATTCAATTTATGATTAATTTTCAAAGCTAAATTGGATTATTAAACTTACTGAGTACATATAGAAACTTATTGAAAACATCATAACTCTAAAAAATTATGTAATATCAAACTTGATAGCGTGCATTAAGTTTAAGTCCGATAAATTTTGGTGTAAAATAAGACTCTAAGAGTTTAAAATATAAAAAATTGAAACATGTAAAATTAGGAAAAAATACTTAAGCAAATGTTTTTTTGTAACGAAAAAAATAAGCCCACGTATTTTAGTTAGTAAAAAATTAAATACTAAAAGAAGCTGTATGATAAGAAATTATCATGTACAGTTTTAAGCAAAGATATAAATTATTATTCAATAAGTATCGATTGTAACTTGATAAGCGTAAGGTTGATTGTTCAAATCAATCTAGACTCAAAATAATTTTTGTAATAAATTTATGCTAAATTTAGAATTTTTAAATCCTTTAATTTTAACTTCACTTACCCCACTTGTAGGATTACTAATACTTTTTGTTATTCCTGCAACTAAGGAATCATTTTGCCGATTAGTAGCATTAAATACTGCTTGTATAACATTTTTGTTTTCTTTAATTCTATGAATACAATTTGATAGTCATACATCATTATTTCAATTTAGTGCAACATTTGATTGATTTCCTTCAGCGAATTTATATTATACCTTAGGTATAGATGGCATTTCGATGTTTTTTATTTTGTTAACAACTTTACTTACTATTATTTGTATATTAGTTAGCTGGAGTTCCGTAAAATTTTTGATTAAGGAATACTTAATTTGCTTTTTATTGTTAGAATTTTTTTTGATTCAAGTTTTTAGCGTATTGGACCTATTATGATTTTATATATTTTTTGAAAGTGTTTTAATACCTATGTTTTTAATAGTAGGTATATGAGGTTCACGTGAGCGTAAGATTAGAGCTGCTTACCAATTTTTTTTATATACTTTAGTAGGATCTTTATTAATGCTTATAGCACTACTTACAATTTATTTTCAAGTAGGTTCCACGGATTTACAAATATTATGGCATTATAACTTTACAGAAATTAAACAGATTATATTTTGATTGGCATTTTTTTCAAGTTTCGCTGTAAAAATTCCTATGATTCCTTTTCACATATGATTACCTGAAGCTCATGCTGAAGCCCCCACGGCAGGATCCGTGATTTTAGCAGGTATTCTATTAAAAATGGGTGGTTATGGATTTTTGCGCTTTTCTATACCTTTATTTCCAGAAGCATGTATTTATTTTACCCCTTTAATATTTACATTAAGTATAATAGCTATATTATACGCGTCATTAACTACTTTACGACAAGTAGATTTAAAAAAAATCATAGCTTATTCTTCAGTATCGCATATGGGTTTTGTAACGATAGGAATTTTTTCTTTAAATTTACATGGAATTGAAGGTAGTATTTTACTAATGTTGAGTCATGGTTTGGTATCTAGTGCATTATTTTTATGTATAGGTATTCTTTACGACCGCCATAAAACTAGAATATTAAAATATTATAGTGGATTAATGCAAGTAATGCCTTTATTTGGGATATTTTTTTTATTTTTTACGTTTGCTAATTTAGGTTTTCCAGGAACGAGCAGTTTTATAGGTGAATTATTAGTATTGATAGGAGCATTTCAATTAAATAGGATTTTAACGTTTTTTGCATCAATAGGAATGATATTGGGAGCTGCATATTCAATCTGATTATTTAATCGTATAAGTTTTGGAACTTTAAAAACTCAATACTTTAGTTTTTTTCAAGATATCTCAAGGCGTGAATTTTGGATTTTATTACCTTTAACTTTATTAATCTTATGAATGGGTATTTATCCAATATCTTTTTTATCAGAGATGCATTTTTCGGTGTTAAGCTTAATCGAGCAGCTATTTTAGTAATTTATGTTTAATACTAATTGATTTTTATTACGTTTAGTTACATTTTTTATATTAGGTGGAGTTTTATTAGATTTAGAAATGCTTATATTCTTAATTGGGTTTTTATTTTTGCATGTGAGTTTGGGTTTAAAAACAATATTGAATGACTATATTCATATTAAAAAAATTAAAATAATTTTGTTAATATTAATACGTATTTCAAGTATTGAAATAAGTAGATATATTTTAGAACTTTTATTATAACATAAAATAAATTTAACCGATGTATAATTTTTATTCTATACTGCCTGAAATCTATATTTTATGTAATATTTGTATATTACTCATGTATGGAGTTTTTTTCAGCACTTTTCCATCACTAGGTTATCCTTTACTTAACAAAAATTTTAATTTATTAGTATTACAGATTTTAATTTTTAGTTTTTTATTAGCTTTTTCACAAACTCCATTAAATTTACTAAATTGAAACAATTTATTAATAAGTGATTTTTTTACTTATTATGCTAAATTAATTATTATTTTAGCAACAATAGGGTGACTTTTATTATCTTTTGGATATTCAATAAAAGAAAAGTTGAATTACTTTGAATTTTGAATTTTAGTTTTGTTAGCTGTAGTAGCAATGTTATTCATTACTCAAGCATACGATTTATTAACTATTTATTTAACGATTGAATTTCAAAGTCTTATATTTTATATCTTAGCAAGCATTAAGCGTACATCCGAATTTTCAACGGAAGCAGGCTTGAAGTATTTTATCTTAGGAGCATTTGCATCGGCTTTTTTACTATTTGGTTCTTCTATCGTTTATGGATTAACAGGTTTAACTAATTTAAGTGATTTATCAAAGCTTTTTTTAGGCTTAATAGGGAATGAAATTTCATTTAATTTGATTATAGGTTTTATTTTTATTTTAGTAGCTCTTTTGTTTAAATTAAGTGCAGCGCCCTTTCATGTATGATCACCAGATGTTTATGAAGGTGCACCTATTTCTGTAACAGCATTTTTTTCAATTTTGCCAAAATTAGCAATTTTGGGTTTGCTATTTAGATTTCTTTTATTTACATTTTATGATTTTATTTCTTATTGACAAAGTATTATTTTAATTGCTGCATTTCTATCTATTTTGATAGGTACTTTTGGTGCTTTTGCTCAAACAAAATGAAAACGTTTCTTAGCTTATAGCTCAATTAATCATATAGGTTTCTTTTTGCTAGCATTATTATCAGGAGATTTAAATAGTATTTCTAGTGTTATTTTTTATGGAATTATATATATAATTACAATGTCAGGAATTTTTGCATTTACTGTTAATGTAAATTTTTATGCATATTCTAAAACTTACCAACTTCGTTATTTATCTAACATAAAGGGATTGGCAAAAACGGATCCATTTTTAGCTTTTGCTTTAACGATAATACTATTTTCAATGGCGGGGATACCTCCCATGGCAGGATTTTTCGCAAAATTATTTGTTTTACTAGCAGCAGTTCAAGTAGATGCCTTTGGTATAAGTATATTTGCAGTTATTATGAGTTGTATAGCTTGTTTTTATTATATTAGATTAATTAAAAATATTTATTTTGATTCTGTTATAAATTGAAAAGTTATGGAGCCTATGCATAAAATGAGCTCTTTAATTTTAGGACTTTCCTTAATAGGTATTTTATTTTTATTTATAGACGTTGAAATGGTTTCCATTATTACATTATTAATGTCAATACCATTTTTACATTAAAAATTAAATTTGGATATGTTTATTTTAAGTATACTTTTAAAAATAATTATTATAATATTGCCTTTATTAATTGCAATAGCGTATATGACTTTAGCAGAACGAAAAGTAATGGCTTCTATGCAAAGACGTAAAGGGCCAAATGTCGTAGGTATATTTGGGTTATTACAACCTTTGGCAGATGCTTTAAAATTGTTTGTCAAAGAAACTATTTTACCTTCAAGTGCTAATCTAAGTATGTTTATATTAGCTCCCATATTAACATTTTTGTTAGCTTTAATTGCATGATGTGTTTTACCTATAGGTGAAGGAATGGTATACTCGGATATAAATATAGGAGTATTATATTTATTAGCCATTTCTTCTTTAGGGGTGTACGGTATCATAATCTCTGGCTGATCTAGTAATTCAAAGTACGCATTTTTAGGTGCTTTACGTTCAGCTGCCCAAATGGTGTCTTATGAAGTTTCTATTGGGTTAATTTTAATCAATGTATTGTTGTGCGCAGGTTCTTTAAATTTTACAGAAATTGTATTAGCACAGCAAAAAATATGATATGCTATACCTTTATTTCCAGCTTTAATTATGTTTTATATTTCTTTGCTTGCAGAAACAAATAGGGCTCCATTTGATTTACCCGAAGCTGAAGCTGAGCTTGTGGCAGGTTATAATGTGGAATATTCTGCTATGGGATTTGCTCTTTTTTTTTTAGGCGAATATGCTAATATGATATTAATGTGTGGTTTGACAACCATTTTATTTTTAGGAGGTTGGTTACCTATATCAAATTTAGTAATTTTTTATTGGATACCAAGTACCATTTGATTTGGAATAAAAACAACCATGTTATTATTTGGTTTTATTTGAGTTAGGTCTGCATTTCCAAGATATCGTTACGATCAACTGATGAGATTAGGTTGAAAAATATTTTTACCCTTATCATTAGGATGAGTATTATTAATTGCAGGAATTTTATTAAGTTTTAATTGATTACCCTAAATTCACGATGAAATTAATTTTTACTGAATATTCAATAATTTTAATATTTTTAGTAATTTCTTTTATATTATCAATAACAATATTTAGTTTATCTTATTTATTAATTCCACAAAAAGCGGATCAAGAGAAGGTTAGTGCTTATGAATGTGGATTTAATCCTTTTGATGATGCTCGAGCGACATTTGACGTTAGATTTTATTTAGTTGCTATTCTTTTTTTGATTTTTGATTTAGAAATTAGTTTTCTTTTTCCTTGATCTTTAGTTCTTGGAAATATCCCTTTATTTGGATTTTGAAGTATGATAGTTTTTTTAGGGATTTTGACAATAGGGTTCGTTTATGAGTGATATAAAGGAGCTTTAGAATGAGAATAAGCTTTAATAGTTTTTAACTTTAAAAGTAGAAAATAAGTACATGATCCCTTTTCGAATTCAAAGGTACGTCTATCTTAACTAAAACTACTGTTTTTATGGGATTTTTAGGAAAGTTAAAATAGATATCAAAAATTACAATATGATAAAAAAAAACTTAAAATCTGTTATCTTAGTTGTAATATTTACATCTAATAATATATTATATACTTTAACGGATATTGAAGGAAAAGTATTATTTTGAACAACTTCTGGATTAAAACGAACAAAAGGTACTAAAAAAGTTACTTTAACTATGATTGTATCTTCTATAAAAATAATTTTAGCATATATTAGTAATATAAGAATTAAATATGTCCATTTAAAATTCAAAGGATTTGATAAAAACAAAAAAGTGGTATTAAAGTTTTTAAAGCAATCTACTTTTAAAATTTTGTCAATTACAAATAATTCAATGTTACCACATAATGGATGTAAAAAACCAAAACTGCGACGAATTTAATTGACGGAATAGTTCAATTGGTTAGAACGTTGGAATCATAATCCAAAAGTTATAGGTTCAAGTCCTATTTCCGTTAGTCAGCTAGATAGCAAAGTGGTTATGCAAAAGATTGCAAATCTTTTTAACATCGGTTCGAATCCGATTCTAGCTTTGACGAGAGGCTTATTATAAAAAAATAAAAAAATGAACGTAACTTTACAAAGTGCTAAAATGATAGGTGCAGGCTTAGCTACTATCGGATTAACAGGAGTAGGTGCAGGAGTAGGTATTGTCTTTGGCTCATTAGTAATGGCTTATGCCCGAAACCCATCTTTAAAACAACAATTATTTGGTTATACTATTTTAGGATTTGCATTAACTGAAGCTGTAGCATTATTTGCATTAATGATGGCTTTTTTAATTTTATTTACTTAATATTAATTAATTAGGGTATGGCGTAAAATGGTAACGTATTTGCTTTGGGAGTAAAAGATTATAGGTTCAAATCCTATTACCCTAATTAATTTAAGGATGAATGGCTGAGTGGCTTAAAGCATCAATTTTGAAAATTGACATAAGATTAAAACTTATCGTAGGTTCGAATCCTACTTCGTCCAATTAAAATGTAATAAAAGTCTAGATAGCTCAGAGGTTAGAGCATAGGGTTGAAAACCCTTGAGTCATGGGTTCAAATCCCATTCTGGACAAGTTTTTAACACTAATATATTTGTCAATAAATATTTATGTATAATCGCCCACTATCACCACACATTACAATTTATAAACCTCAAGCATCATCATTATTTTCAATTTGACATAGAATATCAGGTCTTTTCTTAACATTTTTAATGGTTTTTTTTCTGATTAGCTCACAATTATTGTTATTTATTACGAATAGTAAAGATATATTAAATGGGTTAATTATGCAATTGGAAGTTTCTTTTGTTTTTCAATTTATTTATATATTTAATATATCTATTTTTTTTTATCATATTATAAATGGGTTTAAACATATTATTTGAGACTTAGGCTTTTTTATAAACCAAAAATTTTTATTTTTATTTGTTTTATTTACATGTTTTTTTATTTTTTTAACTATTTTATTATTATTATAATCATTAATGTTTTTAAAACAATATACAAATAAACTGAATTTATTTAATTCTAAGAAAACCTCACAAAAATATTTACGTGTGTATAGATGAAATCCTTCATTATTTAAAAAACCTTGATTTAATATATATCCGGTTTCTTTAAATAATTGTGGTCCTATGGTATTAGATGCTTTAATTCAAATAAAAGATACTCAAGATTCTACTTTAACTTTCCGACGTTCATGTAGGGAAGGAATTTGTGGAAGTTGTTCAATGAATATTAATGGAACGAATACCTTAGCTTGTTTAAAATCTTTAAACACAAAAGAAGTATTTACAACAATTTATCCATTACCACATATGTATGTTATTAAAGATTTAATACCAGATCTTACACATTTTTATACACAATATAAAATGATAAAACCTTGATTAATTAATTCTAAAAATACGCCAAAAAAGGAATATCTACAATCAAAAGGTGATAGATATGAATTAAATGGACTTTATGAATGTATTCTTTGTGCATGTTGTTCAGCAAGTTGTCCTAGTTACTGGTGGAATCATGATAAATATTTAGGTCCAGCTATTTTACTCCAAGCGTATCGTTGAATTGTAGATTCCAGAGATGCATCTACCGATACTAGATTAAATTTTCTTAATCATAAAATGCGCTTATTTCGATGTCACACAATTATGAATTGTAGTAAAACATGTCCAAAATCATTAAATCCTGGGAAAGCAATTACACTTATAAAGTATAAAATTTCTAAGATATAAAATAAAAAAATTACATATAAATCTTTACCTTTAAGACTTATTTTAATGTATACATCTGAAAATAAATTAACTATTTTTGGGGTTTCTTGTAAAAGAATTAAAGGTTTATAAATTTTAAAACAATCATTAGATTGTGTATCTACGCAATAAGGTAATAATAAATATTTATTTTAGATTATTTGTTAAATACAGAAAAAGGGGTAAACCAAAAAAATAGGGGTGCAAAAAACTACCACTAAAAAGATTTGTTCCTTGAGTAGCTATTGTAGGGCTTAGAGTATTTTGTAAACTATAATCTGCCACAGAATTAACAGTAGGCTCAAGATTAGTACTTTCTCAATTTTTATAGGTATTGATGGAATAATGGACTTTATTAAGGAAAAAGAATTTAAACCCCTAAAATCAGCGTTTTTGGGGCCTTTAACGTATAAATTATACATTTTTACCATATGCATTTAAAAACAGTAATCATTTCTTACTTCTGAAGATTGAAAAATTCAATATAAAAAATGTAATTTTATTTAAATTTTTAACCTTCTTATTTTAAGTTAATCGAATTTTTCCTTATATATTCTATAATAAGCGAAAATAGCTCAATTGGTAGAGTATAATCTTGCCAAGATTACGGTTGAGGGTTCGAATCCCTTTTTTCGCTTCTCTTTTTTACTTATTAATTCAAATGTATACAGATCTTTTTTTATATTTTTTATTTTCTAGCTTCGCTTTGCTAGCTTCTTTAATGGTTATAAGTTTATCAAATGCAGTACATTCCGTTCTTTTTCTAATTTTGGTATTTTGTAATATAGCAGGTTTACTTTTACTTTTAGGTGCAGAATTTTTATCTTTTATGCTTTTAATAGTTTACGTTGGTGCAATTGCTGTATTATTTTTATTTGTTGTAATGATGTTGAATATAAAAAAAACATCTACTACGTTAAGTTTTTTTTTCAATAGGCCTATAGGGATAATTACTTTTTCTATATTATTTAATCAACTTTTAGGAGTATTTAATGATTTTGATACTTTTGGGTTAAAACAAAAAGATCTTATTTGAATTTCTTGAATCACGGAGCACAATAATTTAACAAATATACAAGCAGTCGGAAAAGTTTTTTATACAAAATACAGTTTTTTATTTATTTTATCAGGATTAATTTTATTAGTTGCTATGTTAGGGGCTATTATCTTAACTATGCATCAACGTACAGATGTAAAAAAACAAAAAATTGAACTTCAATTAAACCGTAATTTTGGAGGATCTGTAAAATTTATTAATTTACGTAAATAGTTATTTAACGGATATGATGAAATTGGTAGACGTGTTAGATTTAGATTCTAATGATGATAATCGTGAGGGTTCGAATCCCTCTATCCGTACTCCTAATACGTCCACCAACATGTTGGTGGACGTATTAGGAGTTTGGGGCGAAAGATGGGATTTGAACCCATGACCTTTAGATTCACAATCTACTGATCTACCTAACCGAACTCCTTCCGCCTTATAATTTAATAATTTTGAATGTTTTGTTTGGAAGTTATTCAAACTCTAATAAAAATTTTTCAATTTTACCTAACAGCGGTAATATGAATAAAAAATAAAAAAAATAGTAAACACTTGCTATTTGACCAATTAAAACAAAAGGATCTTCTACAGGCATACCACCTATTCATCCCAAGATTAAACAGCAACTTATCATAGTTCAATATAGAAAACGATATACAGGTCTAAATCGAGAACTTCGTATTTCTGTTCCATGAATTCAAGGTAATAAAGCTAATACCAATATCGCAGAAATCATTGCTACAACCCCACCTAATTTATGGGGTATACTCCTTAAAATTGCATAGAATGGTAGAAAATATCATTCGGGAACTATATGCGCTGGAGTTACCATTGGATTAGCTTCTATATAGTTGTCCGGATGGCCTAATGCATTAGGAGAAAAATAAATGAATAAAGAAAAGAAAATTATGAATACTAATAAACCTAAAAGATCTTTATAAATAAAATAAGGAAACATACTTATTTTATCTACGTTTGAATCTATGCCTAGAGGATTTCCGGATCCATCTTGATGCAATACTGCTAAATGAATTAAAGAAGCAGCTGTTATAATAAATGGTAATAAATAATGCAAACTAAAAAAACGGTTTAAAGTAGCATTATCTACAGAAAAGCCACCTCAAAGTCAGGTTACAATAGAATCACCTACTAGAGGTACTGCAGAAACTAAATTAGTAATTACGGTAGCACCTCATAAACTCATTTGCCCCCAAGGTAAAACATAACCTATAAAAGCGGTTATAATCATTAATAAAAAAATAATAACTCCTATAACCCAAACTCATTGTCTAGGTTTAGTGTATGAACTAAAATATAAACCTCTGAAAATATGAACATAAACTACAATAAAAAACATTGATGCACCATTTGAATGTATGTAGCGTAATAACCAACCGTAATTTACATCTCTCATTATATGTTCAATACTAGCAAAAGCTAAATCTACATGTGGTGTATAATGCATTGCTAAAAAAATACCAGTTAAAATTTGTATTATTAAACATATAGACGCTAAAAATCCAAAATTTCAAGCATAATGTATATTTATTGGTGTTGGATAATCTATTAAATGATTATTTACTATAGAAAGAATTGGACGTTTAAGTAAACGCATTTTTTATTTGTAAGCTTTAATTAAATCTTTACAAGTACTCGCTACTGGATTTGAACCAGTAACTCTTAAATCGAGAATGGATTTTAAATCCATCGTGTTTACCTAATTTCACCAAGCGAGCTTAAGTTAAAAAATTATATGCTGGTGTAAAAGGACTCGAACCTTTAAATGATAGCATCAAAAGCTAGTGCCTTACCAATTTGGCGATACACCATTATAAAGCGGGTAACGGGATTCGAACCCGTAAAATTTAGTGTGGAAAACTAATGAAGCTACCATTTTATCTATACCCGCTTATAATATTTTATATAATTTTAATATATTCTCTAAGTATAATTTTATAATTACATTTAAAATTAGAAAACTTTACTGTAGTCGAATAAAAATGTTTTAAAGTAGTAATTTTCTCCATTTTTTTCATTAATAATAAAATAACAATTTTACCTGTTTGTTGTTCTAATCTGTGAGTAAATAAAAGTTTTTTTAAATATATTTTTTGGATACTTTGAGAGTGTAATAAAGGTAATCGTTCTGTTATTCTTAAATTTAAATTTTTAAAATATGATTTTAATTCATTAAAATTAATCGAAAAATTTCTAAAAACATTTTGCCATTTTAAATTTGTATTTAATGAAGTTAAAAATAAATTAAACGATTCTTTAAAATCGTTTTCAATCTTGCTTGTTTGATCAAAAAAATCTTTATTAAAGGAATCCTTAAGTTTATCAAAACCTATTCAACAAAATGTAGTAAAACATAAAAGGATTAAAGTTTCTTCATTTAATAATATAACATTTTTTGAAATTAAAATAAGAAGAAGTAAAATTATAATACTAATATTCAACATTTTTTAAGCACCTCCTCATCAATAAATAGACACAAATAAGAATAATCAAACAACATCAACAAAGTGTCAATATCATGCAGCAGATTCAAACCCGAAGTGATGCTCTTGTGTCAATTGATATCGTAATAAACGCAATAAACAAATAAATAGTGAGATTGTTCCTATTAAAACATGAAAACCATGAAAACCCGTAGCCATGTAAAATGTAGATCCATAAATACCATCAGATAATCTAAAATCAGCCATACGATATTCATATACTTGTAATGATGTAAAGATAATAGCTAATAATATTGTCAAAAATAAGCTTAAAATTGCTTGATTTCTAAAATTAGCTACGATAGCATGATGACATCATGTAACTGTACATCCTGAAAGTAATAATATTAAAGTATTTAAAAATGGAATTTCTCAAGGATTTAAAACATGTATTCCTTTTGGAGGTCAAGTTAAACCAATTTCAACTGTAGGTGCTAAACTACTATGAAAAAAAGCTCAAAAGAAAGCAAAAAAAAAAACTTCAGATACTATAAAAAGAATTACCCCATAGCGTAATCCTCGTTGAACAATTCCCGTATGATGTCCTTCGAACATAGATTCTCTGATAACATCTCTTCATCATACAAACATTGTCGTCAATAACATAACAAAACCGCTCAAAAAAACTAAACTTCCATTAATATATGCATGCATATACATTACTCCCCCAATAGCACATGAAAGAGCTGAAAGCGATGCTACAAACGGTCATGGACTTGGATCAACTAAATGAAAAGGATGTCTTTGCATAGACTTAGATATTTGAGATAAATGAATCATATTTAATCTTTCTTAATGATTTTTTTTAAAAACTGGTTTACTAATTCTACTAGTTTTTTTGTTTTTATAAAATTTGTTGAAAATAAAACGAAAAAAATTAAAATTAATATAATTAATTGTGATAATGAAAAACGCATTTTATTACTCGCTTAATTTATTAGAAATTCAAGTAATATAATTAGGTAATTTTACAGCTTCTACAACAATAGGCATAAATCCATGATTAATTCCACAAATTTCACTACATTGGCCATAATAAACTCCTTCTCTTTTAACAAACATTGATGTTTGATTTAAACGTCCAGGAATTGCATCACATTTTATACCTAGTGAAGGAATTGCTCAACTATGTAAGACATCTGCTGCTGAAACAATAATACGTATATGGGTATTTACAGGAACTATCATACGGTTATCTACTTCAAGTAATCTCAGTTGTCCCGAAATTAAATCTTCTTCAGGAATCATGTAACTATCATATATAATAGATTCACCTTCCTCATTTAAATAATCTGAATATTCATAACTTCAATACCATTGATGACCTAGTGTTTTTATAGTTATCGCTGGTGATATTATTTCATCCATAGCATATAAGAGTGAAAAAGATGGAATCGCTATTACTAATAAGATACATGCTGGAGTAATAGTTCAAATAATCTCAATCAACGTTCCATGAGTTAATGTAGAAGGTACAATATTTTGGGTTTTTTCAAAATGCCATAATGTACGACTTAACATTCAGGAAACAAATATAAAAATAACACAAATGAAATACATTAAATCATGGTGCAAATTTATGATACCCTCCATAATTGGTGTAGCGGGATCTTGAAAACCCAACTGCCAATTTTCAGGAGCATCAGTAAAAAAAACTGTACTAAGCGAAAATGTTAAAAATGGACAAATAATTAATTTTAAATAATTAAACATATTATTTAATTGTTTCACAAATTAAAGGCATTTCTTCAAATGTATGATATGCCGGAGGGGAAGTTACAACTCATTCTAAAGTTGAATTACCTTTAGTGATTGATTGCTCAAAATCTCAAGGTGCATTTACACAAGGATTCTTTGATGTTAAAGATACAAAAACTAAATAAAAAAAGAATAACGTACTAAATAAAGCTATATATGACCCATACGACGCTACTAAATTCCATCCAGCATAAGCATCTGGATAATCTGGAATTCTTCTAGGCATACCTGCTAAACCTAAAAAATGCATTGGCATAAATGTAAGATTAACTCCTATAAAAGTTGATCAAAAATGAATTTTACCAAGTAACTCAGGATATTGCACACCAGTAATTTTACCAAATCAATAGTAAAAACCTGCAAAAATTGCAAAAACTGCACCCATAGATAAAACATAATGAAAGTGAGCTACAACATAATACGTATCGTGTAAACTAATATCTAAACCAGAGTTTGCTAAAACGATACCTGTTAAACCCCCTATTGTAAATAAAAAAATGAAGCCTGTTGCAAATAGCATAGGCGTCTTAAAATATATAGAACCTTCTCACATAGTAGCTACCCAGCTAAAAATTTTGATTCCAGTAGGTACTGCTATGATCATAGTTGCAGCCGTAAAATAAGCTCTTGTGTCAACATCTAGGCCTACCGTATACATATGGTGTGCTCAAACAATAAAGCCTAGTACACCAATTGAAACCATAGCATAAACCATACCTATATATCCAAATACTGGCTTTCTAGAAAATGTAGAAACAATATGACTCACCATACCAAAACCTGGAAGAATTAAAATATAAACTTCAGGGTGCCCAAAAAATCAAAAAAGATGTTGGTATAACACTGGATCTCCTCCTCCTGCAGGGTCAAAAAAAGTGGTATTAAAATTGCGGTCTGTTAAAAGCATTGTAATAGCACCTGCTAAAACAGGTACAGCCAACAGTAACAGAAAAGCTGTTATAAAAATCGATCATACAAATAAAGGCATACGATACATACTTTGTCCAGGATTACGCATATTTAGTATTGTGGAGATAAAATTAATAGCTCCTAAAATAGATGATGCTCCTGAAATATGTAAACTAAATATTGCTAAATCCACAGCTCCTCCTGAATGGCTTTGGATCGAGCTTAAAGGAGGATAAACTGTTCAACCTGTACCTACACCTACTTCAACAATAGCAGAAGCTAAAAGTAAGCAAAGCGAAGGGGGTAGCAATCAAAATGAAATATTATTCAAACGCGGGAATGCCATATCCGGACTTCCTATCATAATAGGTACTAATCAATTTCCAAACCCACCTATCATTACAGGCATTACCATAAAAAAAATCATCAAAAAAGCATGTGCAGTAATTAAAACATTATAAATTTGATGATTTCCTAGAAGTAATTGATTTCCTGGTTGAGCTAATTCCATACGAATTAACATCGACATACAACCACCTAAAACCCCTGAAAAAGCACCAAAAATTAAGTATAAAGTTCCAATATCTTTATGGTTTGTTGAAAAGACTCAACGTGAAACTCACTGATTAAATGAAAATTGCATAATATATAAATATAATTTAACTTGGTTAACCCAAATTTAAAACGAGAGAGACGGGATTTGAACCCGCAACTTTTAGTGCGACAGACTAACACTCAACCTTTGAGTTTCTCTCCCATTGCTTATACTTTATTAAAGTCTCTTAATTAATATAATTTTTAAAGAAATTTTTTTCGAAATATAAGAAAAAAGATTTCTCATTTGCTGATAAGTTATATTATCAAATTCAAATAAAACCATTCCTGGTCTAATGTATAATGCTTTTGTATAAATAGCTCCCTTACCTTTACCCATTCTGGATTCTAGATTAAATTTAGTTAGCGTTAAATTCATAATTAGTAGAGTTCAAAAACGGAAGATTTTTTTATTATTTGTCAGTAACTTTAACTTTTTTAATATAGACCATTGTAATGCACTAAATTGTTTTTCAGATAATCTTCCAAAGGAAATAGCCTTTATACCAAAACAACCATATCTTAAAATATGATTAGATTGCTTATATTTCAATAAATATTTATTATGCGTTTTTTTTTCCTTAATCATAACTTAATATTTTAATTTATTTCATAAAAAAGCCAAATTTGTAATCCACAACTTCCTAATTTAGTATAAAGTTCTCTATTAACAAATTCTACTCTATTTTTTAAAGACATTAATGATAATACACCTAAACCTTGTTGAATACTTTTTGACATTTGATTTTTTGTATTATCAAAACGTCCTACCAAACGTATTTTAAACCCTTTTAAATTAACTAAACGTATACCTTTCGACGAATAAACGACTTTAGTACGATTTAGATTTGTTTCTAAAAACTGACATAATTGTCATAAAACTTTATTAGGATTTTTATGATATTTTAAAAGATAATTTGCATAGCTTATTAATAAATTTGGAGTAGTAACTCAATTTGTTTTTTTAAAAATACGTAATTGAACTTTTAATGAAAACCATTCAAAAATTAATAGGGATATATTTTTTAAAATTAAAGAATATTTGTTTGGATTCTTAATTATATGATCTGTAAAATATATATTAAAAAAAAGATTATTATGATAATACCAAAATTCTTGATCTCCTACCAAAAATTTATTTATATTAAAAATTTGGGTTACTACTTTTTTTAATTGTAATTGTTTTAGTAATAATAGTACATACCAAGAAATTAATTTACCATAATTTTGTAAAGTAAAATCTCATACTTGGGTTACACCAAGTCTAAGGCTAATAGGATTTATTTTTTTTGCCATAATTATTTTTTGGTTAAGTTAAATTAAAAATTTTTTTGAATAATTCGTATTTATCAACTCTAGTTATTACTAAAGAATTTTTTTAAACCGATCAATCTAATAATCTTTTAGACTATTCCTGAAAAATATAGAAGAATACTTAATGCAATTGATTCATTCAGCATTTATTAAAAATTAACTTAGCTACTTGACTATGCTATAGGCATAACAATCATTAAACCAGAGGTTAAAATATTCTGGTCCTCTCGTACTAAGAATACACTTCTTATTTTTCACTCCTTACAGTAGATAGGGACCGAACTGTCTCACGACGTTCTGAACCCAACTCACGTACCTTTTTCACTAGCGAACAACTAGACCCTTGAAATCTACTTCAATTTCAGGATAAGATGAGTCGACATCGAGGTATCAAACCGTGAAGTCAATATGAACTCTCAATCACGATGAATCTGTTATCCCTAGAGTTCCTTTTATCTGTTGAACGATATTAATTCCACGCTTAAATATCGGGTCACTATGACTGACTTGCGTCCCAATTTGATTTATAAATCTTATTGTCAAGCAAATTTATACCATTGCGCTCTTCATTATTTAAAAAAATAAATGTAATTTACCTTCGTACACCTCCGTTACTCTTTAGGAGGTACTCGTCCCAAGTAAACTTTCTTTTTTAAACTGTCTTTACAACGTTATTGCAAATTAAGTAAAAAATTAAAAATATTGAGTGGTATTTCATTAAATATGATACTTCATTCCCACTTATACTATACAATAAATAATTCTTTACAATTTAAAATTAAAGTAAAGGATCTAGGGTCTTTCCGTCTTACTGTAAGTAATCTACATTTTCATAGATACTGTAATTTCGCTGAATTTGTATTGGAGACAGTGAAGCAATCGTTACGTCATTCATGCAGGACGGAATTTACCCGCCAAGGAATTTCGCTACCTAAGGATTCTTATAGTTAGAACCGCCGTTTACTTAGATTTAAAAACTAGGCTTATACCTACATTTTTTATTTTTAAGCACTGGGCAGACGTCAGACCCTATACTTTTTTTTACAAATTTGCAGAGTCCTGTGGTTTTGATAACCAGTCGTTACTTCTTATTTTATGCTACCATTTAATGGTTCTCTTTATTGCGAACGTACAGAGTTAATTTGCCGAGTTCCTTCAATACAATTTTTTCATACACCTTAAATTTTCTCAATAAATTTACCTGTGTCGGTTTAAGTACGGTTTATTACATTATAATTTTTTCCTGAAAATAAACTAAAAGTAATTTTATGCCTTTTTCATATTATAAAAAATTACTTGATTTATTTTTTTCATGTTCTAATAACACATATAAAAAGTAAAATAATAATTAATTTCCTATCGAATACAATATTTATTCACTTCTTAAGGCCCGACTAACTCAACGTATTTGAAATTACATTGAAACCCTTAAACACATGGTGGTTATGATTTTTTAACACAACTTTCGCTACTCATGTCAGCATTAGCATTTCTATTTAAGTTTTTATAATTTTACAATTAAAAAATAACTATAGAACGTTTCACTACCATTAAATTTGATTAATCCGCTATTTCGATATAAAACTTAAAGTTTCTATAAATTTTTAATCAAAAAAAGAATAAATAACGAGCTAAAACGCTTTCTCTAATGAAAGGCTGCTTCTAAGCCTAACGAGTTATATTATTTGAACTTTTTTTAATCTTCTTCTCTAAGTTATAATTTAGAAATCTTAATATTCGATCTGGATTGTTTTCCTTTTGTCTATAAACCTTATCGCCTATAGACTGTCTGCTAATTTTTTAATACTTTTATTCGGAGTTAAAATAGATTCAGTAAACTTTTACATCCCTTTATCTTTTCTGTACTCTAACCCAAGTTTAAAAATAATTAACGTAGTACTAAAATACATTTCGTGAAAAACCGGCTATATCCAAGTTTGATTAGTCTTTCGCTCCTAGTTACAAGTCATCTCTATATTTTGCTACATATACGAGTACGGTCCTCAAAAACGGTTTAAAGTATTTTTAACCTGCTCACAACTAGATCACTTGGTTTCAGGTTTAATACATATCACTTTTAATGCCTACATATTAATATTTAAGCTTGCTATATGCATTAACTTGCTGACTCATTATGCAAAAGGCACTTCGTCGTTATAAACTTCGAAAATTTATAAACACTCAACTTAAATGATTCTATTCGAAAATTTTTACCTTTCCCTCACGGTACTCGTTCACTATAGGTCAAAAAATGTTATTAAGCTTAGAAGGTGGTTCTCCTTTATTCACACAAATTAGATTCGTGTTACTTTGATATAATTTTAAAAAGCTTTTTTACTACAGGACTTATACCTTCTATGAATTATAAATAAAAACTTTTTAGTAAGCTTTTTTTCGCTTTCATTCACCATTACTCGCGATATCTCGTTTGATTTATTTTCTAATGTTACTTAGATGATTCAATTCACATTATTTTTTTATAAATTAGTATAGAGTTTACTCTAAATATGGAAATTTATAAATCACAGGCCAATGCCTCCTTATAACTTTTCGTAGCGAGACGTCCAAAATTTTTTGCCAAGGTTCTCATTAAGTGCTCGTTATAAAAATTTTTAAATCCCTT